ATTTTCGTCTTGAAAGTTATTTGGCGTTTTTATATTATATCCTCGACTCCTCTCGATTTGTAATCCAATACAAAAATCAATTGGTTCTGTTAGGCTAGCTATGTGCTGCGTCTTATCAACGATTTCCACAGAAGGTGGCAAGAGGATGTCTTGAGCAGTTACATATCTCGGACCTTTGACACAAATAAGCGCGTCACAAATTCCATAAAGATTACTTCTCAATACAATTTCTTTCAAATTCATTAAAATTTCATGTACCGATTCTTGAATACCCACTATGGTAGAATATTCATGTGGGATTTTCTCAGATTTTGCGCGTGTAATACACGTTCCTTCTATTTCTCCAAGCAAAACTCTTCGCATCGCAATGCCTATTGCGTCGGCTTGACCCTTCATAAGTGGAGACAAAATAAAGCGTCCATAATAAAGACGCTTACTGTCTGCTCTTGATTCAACACACTTCCACTGTAGTGTCCCAGTAGATACTTTGACTTTCTCTCGAACCATAGTAATATTATTTGTCAGATCGTTGAGTCATTTTTTTCTCTTGAAATCTTTTCTATTTCTACACCCGTCTTTTTTTAGGGGGTCTGCAACCATTATGTGGCATAGGGGTTACATCCCGTACGAAATTTAAAAGGATACCGCTTCTACGAATAGCTCGTAATGCTGCATCTCTTCCGAGACCAGGACCCTTTATCATGACTTCTGCTCGTTGCATACCTTGATCCGCTACTGCTCGAATAGCGCTTCCCGCCGCGGTTTGAGCAGCAAAGGGCGTACCTCTTCTTGTACCCCTGAATCCACAAGTACCGGCCGAGGACCAAGAAATTACCCGACCCCGTACATCTGTAACAGTCACAATGGTGTTGTTGAAACTTGCTTGAACATGAATAACGCCCTTTGGTATTCGACGTCCACTTTTACGCGAACCAATCCGTCCAGTCCTACGTGAACCACTTCTTGTTGTAGATTTTGCCATATTTGTGCCATATTTGATCATTTTATAAATATAAGTCAGAGATATATGGATATATCCATTTCATGTCAAAACTATCTTGTTTTTTTTTTTGATTTGTTCATCGTTTCTTTTCTAGAGTCCCCTTTCAAAAGATTATCCTTGTCTTTGTTTATGTCTCGGGTTGGAACAAATTACTATAATCCGTCCCCTCCTGCGGATCAGTCGACATTTTTCACAAATTTTCCGAACGGAAGCCCTTATTTTCATAATTGTTATGCCTTAAATGAATTTCGAATCTACTTATTGGTATTGGAAGAAAATAAGTTTCTTGAAATTTTTGAACCGTGAATTGTATCCCCATGAAAGGAGTGTTGAAAAATCACCTACTCACTCAAATCCTTTTGTGTATTCTATCAAATATACGCTCTCTATTTGAATCAAAACGACTTCCTTCAATTTTAACTATATCCACCGGTAGTATATGTATAAAACTAGGTCAGATCCTTCCCGAAGCATAACCTAGAATCTTACTTCGTTGGCTAAACCATCTAACAGATTTTTTTTCACAACACAAAAGGAAGCTCCAAATACAATTTGGATAGAAGAATAATTACCATATATAACACAAAATTTCTCCGCCGATTCTTTCTAGTCGAGCCGCCCGGTCTGTCATTATACCCCGAGAAGTAGAGAGAATTACAATCCCCATCCCATCTAAAATTCTAGGAATTCGCGCATAGTTAAAATAGATTCGTAGACCGGGTCGACTGATTCGTTTTAAATTTAAAATGGGTCTATACGGCCCTTTCCTATTCCTTCTATGTCGTAGGGTTAAACCCAAAAACTCTTTTTTGTTTTCCACGAGTTTTCTTACATTTTCTATAAAACCCTCTCGCAAAAGTATTTTAACAAAGTTTTCGGTGATGTTAGTAGATGCTATTCGAACCGTCCCTTTTCGATTCATGTCAGCATTTCGTATACAAGTTATTATGTCAGCAATAGTGTCCTTGCCCATGATAAACTCAAATTTTTGTTGTTTTCGAATTTTGATATAATCAACATGTTCTTTTTTTTATGAAAATTTTTAAAAGTATATGCATGAGACATACTCTACTAATTTTTTATTTATCTATTGTATTTGAATACTATGGATATATCGCGGTCTCATCTTATAATACTTCAGGCGCTAATGAAACTATTTTAGTAAAATTCAACTGTCTCAATTCTCGGGCGATCGCACCAAAAACTCGAGTTCCCTTTGGATTTCCTTCTTGATCAATGACAACTGCAGCGTTGTCATCATAACGTATTATCATACCGTTATCTCGTCTGAGTTCTTTACAAGTACGTACAATTACAGCCCTGATCACTTCGGATCTTTCTAGAGGCGTATTTGGTACTGCTTCCTTGATCACAGCAACAATAACGTCACCAATATGAGCATATCTACGATTACTGGCTCCTATGATTCGAATACACATCAATTCTCGGGCACCGCTATTGTCCGCTACATTCAAATGGGTTTGAGGTTGAATCATATCGTTTTTTGAATCTGTTTTTTTAATGTTTAATTTTAAGTAAAGCACTGAAAGGACGAAGTAAAAAAAAAAAAAAAGAAACCCGCATTTTTTATACCCAAGATTTTTCCTTTGGTTCGACATTCCTATCCAGAAATAATGAATTGAGTTCTTATAGGCATTTTGGACGCCGCTATTGAAATAGCCCTTCGGGCGATATTTTCAGCGACTTCACTCATTTCATAAAGGATTCTACCGGGTTTAACGATGGCTACCCAATATTCGGGGGATCCTTTCCCGGACCCCATACGGGTTTCCGTGGGTCTTACTGTAACTGGTTTGTCAGGAAATATACGTACCCATATTTTTCCACCACGCCGTACATTTCGTGTCATTGCTCGGCGCCCTGCTTCGATTTGTCTAGATGTGATCCAAGCGGGTTCAAGTGCTTGAAGAGCATATCTGCCGAAACAAATACGATTCCCTCGATAAGATATTCCTTTCATTCTTCCTCTATGTTGTTTACGGAATCTTGTTCTTTTGGGGTTATAATTGATGGTTCTTTCTCAATTCCATCTCTACTACAGAACTGGACATGAGAGTTTCTTCTCATCCAGCTCCTCGCGAATGAAAGACTAAAAAAGATTTTATCAAGATATACAGGGATTTAATGAATAATATACTGAAGCGTATTAGTCTTTGAAATTTCGAAATTTCATCTAATTAATCTATTTTTTTACCATTAGAAAAATCTTTATTTTGTTTTACCTTTTACTATATCGGATCTATCAAAATTAATCAATCCAATAAAATCAAACTTTCGCAGGCGAATATTTACTGTTTCAATATCTATTTCAGTTGGAGGGTTAGTTCATGACCTCTCCGAATAAAAGAATAGTTTAGTTCCCGGGTTCATTCCGCCATCCCACCCAATAAATAATTAAGATGCATTTCCAATAGAATCTTCTTTATTCACGGGTTCCGTCGTTCCCATTGCTTCTCCATTAATGGTTAGGTCTGAATTCTTCAACGGAGTCCGTAATTCAATTTTTTCTTAAGTCAATTTTCTCAGTTTTTATTGGCTCGAGGCTCTTTATTTTTTTGTTCTATGAGCTGATTCATCTAATTATGGATGAATCTTTATTGATGCTGTATTATACTGTTGTTTATGAGATGACTCACAGACCTTACATATTGGAATGCTATATCGTTGATATTTTATTTCTCTCTTTCTCTCATCCTTCCATTTATCCGCATGCTTTTCTATTTTCCTTCACAACGTATAACTTCACAACCCAATAATCAAATTGGGTTTTTGTGTTTCTGGAAAAAAAAAAATTTCAGTTGCTACAACGATATGATCGATATATTCTATCTTGACTGGTTCTTTGGATTCAGATAATGCGAAGCAATGAGTTGGTTATTAGTGCTATAGTTATTAGTTCATACTACAGGACGGTCCATTGTTTTGAATCCGAGCCCTAAAAAAACCAACGAGTCGCACACTAAGCATAGCAATTATATAAAAAAATAAATCTAATTTTTATTCAACCCTATAGAATTGCGGAATTTCTCATTTTTATTTTGATTGAACATACAAAAAGTTAGTTCTTGGTTTAGTTCATTTCCATCAATGGGTACACTCTAAAGACACATAAAGTCTTATTTTTCTTCGTTTACAAATATCCAAATTTTGATTCCTAATATCCCGTATATAGTTCGAACTGTATAGGAACAATAATCAATTTTAGCTCCAATGGTTTGTAGAGGAACTCTACCTTCTCTGATCCATTCGGCACGCGCAATTTCTTTTCCGTCAAGACGCCCGGCAATTTGTACTTGAATTCCTTTTGTATCTGCCTGTTCAGTTAATTCAATAGCTTTTTTCATTGCTTTGCGAAAAGAAACTCTACTTTTTAATTGGCCGGCTATAAATTCGGCAAGAATATTGGGGTGTCCATAAGGATTTGCAATTCTTGTAATAGCAATGTTTATTTTTCGGTTCACACAATTAAGTTCTTTTTGAACATTCATCTGTAATTCTTCAACTCTTCGCGGCCTATTTTCTAGTAAAAATTTTGGGAATCCTATATATATTATGACTTGAATTAAATCAATTCTTTTTTTAATCTCTATCCGGGCAATTCCCTCAAGACCGGAGGATATTATCATATTTTTTTGTACATAATTCTTAAGAATGTTTCGTATTTTTTGATCTTCTTGTAGACCTTCGCAATAATTTTTTTGTTTTGCAAACCAAAGCGAATGATGACTTTGTGTTGTACCAAGTCGAAAACCAAGTGGATTTATTTTTTGTCCCATAATTCCCCACTCCTATATGTATATGTATCATGACATGTCATAGTTTTTTTATTTTATTTTTTGTTTTATTTATTAATTCAGTCTTTTTTTAGCAGTCAAGATAGTCCCTATATTCATATTCATCTAATGAGATATCTTTTAAAACAATAGTTATATGGCAAGTGCTTCTTTTTCTCATAGAACTACGCCCATAGTATAAC